AGAAATGGAAGAACTAGAACCGTATGGATTTCCAAAGACTCCATGGATAGGAACTAAAAACGAGATATCGAAGTAGTTCTGATGATTCAGTATATTATCACTTCAATTCGGAGTTCTTAGTTACTTTGACCGGGTGGATCTTAGTGATGGAATAATAAGTAATAATTCATTGGTTGATTGTATCATTAACCATTTCTTTATTTTGGTGCGAGGAACTTACCATGAATCCACTGATTTCTGCCGCTTCCGTTATTGCTGCTGGATTGGCCGTAGGGCTTGCTTCTATTGGACCTGGAGTTGGTCAAGGTACTGCTGCGGGCCAAGCCGTAGAAGGTATCGCGAGACAACCAGAAGCAGAGGGTAAAATACGAGGTACTTTATTGCTTAGTCTGGCTTTTATGGAAGCTTTAACAATTTACGGACTGGTCGTGGCATTAGCGCTTTTATTTGCGAATCCTTTTGTTTAATCCTATTCTATAAACGTGAAAATACGTACTTCTTTTCTTATTTTATTGCTGTCGACTTACCGCTTGCTTCTTCGAATTATATCAAAACTTCACTCCACTTCTTCGTTGAGACAATACTCCGGGGAAGGTCTGATTTGAGGATGAGGAATTAGTAGATCCACTCGCTTTCTCACTTCCCGTCCTTAATTTAATGGAAACCCCTTTTGACTTTTAGGAAGCGTTGCAGGTATTTCGCAATTGACATGAAACCGGGGACCTAATAAGTATCTTATTGGGAACTTCAATTGAAATAAAATAATAATAAAGAATCCATTTTTGAAATTTGAAAATGATTTCAAATGAAATGAATATATTCATATTTAAAATAAGTCAATTAATAAAAAAAAGAAATCAATAATAAAAAAACGGGACGAAGTGATACAAAAAGAACTCTGTTCGATTTTGTTAGTCCTATCTATAAGAGGAGAGCATATGAAAAATGTAACCGATTCTTTCGTTTCCTTGGGTTACTGGCCATCCGCCGGGAGTTTCGGGTTGAATACCGATATTTTAGCAACAAATCTAATAAATCTAAGTGTAGTGCTTGGTGTATTGATCTTTTTTGGAAAGGGAGTGTGTGCGAGTTGTGTATTTCAAGAATAGGCTGGATCCAACCGGCTGCACTTTCTTTTTTTTTTTATTTATAAATAGGGAAGAAAGGTGCACGATCTCGACGAATTACTTCTGAATAAATTAAGAAATCATATGTAAGAACCATAGCATTTCGTGACTCATTGGTAAATCAACTTTGATTCTCTATCAACCAATAATGTGGGACCATTAACATGGTTAAAGCTAAACCGCCTGAAGTCCAGGCACAACATGGTACTCTTTCTACCACTACGTTAGTACGGAGATGGTTTCAAAATGAATAGTTGGCAATTTATCCGATATAGAACACTCATATCGATAAAATGATTTGAACCATTTACTGGAAAAATGGGTGTCTCGCCCTTTTTTTATCCAATGCTGAATCGACGACCTATGTATAAAATAAGAAGAATTTTTTGGATTTGAAGAAAAAAAAACAACTTTGCTGACAATTACAGATTTTTTTTGTCTGGTCGGAAGAGTCCTCTGAATATTCTGGTCTTGTATCAGTTTCCATATCTTGGAATACGAACAGAGAAGAGAGGGTAAGCTCATTACATTAAAAGATATGGGAATGCTCATAACATAAGTAACTGAGCGTGAGAGCCAAATGAATCGAAAGATTCATGTTTGGTTCGGGAAGAGATCATGGAAGTGAAGTTGTGAAATGAATGGGAAAATAATCTACTTTCATTAAGTGATTTATTAGATAATCGAAAACAGAGGATTCTGAGTACTATTCGAAATTCAGAAGAACTACGCGGAGGAGCTATTGAGCAGCTCGAAAAAGCCCGGGCTCGCTTACGGAAAGTGGAAATGGAAGCAGATGAGTTTCGAGTGAATGGATACTCTGAGATAGAACGAGAAAAACAGAATTTGATTAATGCCACTTATGAGAATTTGGAACGATTAGAAAATTACAAAAATGAAACCATTCATTTTGAACAACAAAGAGCAATTAATCAGGTCCGACAGCGAGTTTTCCAACAAGCCTTACAAGGAGCTCTAGGAACTCTGAATAGTTGTTCGAACAGCGAGTTACATTTACGCACCATCAGTGCTAATATTGGCATGCTCGGGGCCATGAAAGAAATAACTGATTAGCCCTTTTACTGTAGGCATTATTTTTTTTTTTTTTCTCCCTTTGTTTCCGAAAAAGAATTAAGAGACACTAATGGTAACCATTCGAGCCGACGAAATTAGTAATATTATCCGTGAACGTATTGAACAATATAATCGAGAAGTCACGATTGTGAATACCGGCACCGTACTTCAAGTAGGCGATGGCATTGCTCGTATTCATGGTCTTGATGAAGTAATGGCAGGGGAATTAGTAGAATTTGAAGAGGGTACAATAGGCATTGCTCTGAATTTGGAATCAAACAATGTTGGCGTTGTATTAA